AATTGATATACAAGAGATTGATCAATTTATTTTCTCTTTTTCAAGGAAAGGGTAGAGAGGAAGATTTACTTCTTTTTGTTTATTCTTATTTCTATCTTCTTTGTTTTTCCTTTCTCATTAAAATGAAAATGCAAATTTCTAAGCAAACATAACATAATACAAATTTATAAACATATATATATATATGGAAAAGGATTCATATTCTTTTTTTTTTTTAGTACTCCTGATTGTACTAAATTAATCCGCATATGTCCTCCTTCCTCACCAACTTATATAATTCCTTTTACAAGGAACAAGGAAATAGCAGTCGTTTCTTAATTAATTGAATTTTTCCATCATTTGTTTTTTTTTTAAAGCGTAGTGTCTCCCTATTTTGCTGTTTTGCAGGAACAGTTAACAATATGGATTCGTTTATTCTACTATAGCCAATGAATTTGTGCAAATTCATTTTACAAAGTAAAAAGTAATTTGCAAGTTAAACCACACCCTTACCCTTGTACGACTTTGGTTGTATATGCTCAATGATTACTTAGAAAGAATCCATCTCATTCTCGTGCAAATTACATGAGAGAATTTTGGGTGTTAAAGTATATGTTCCGATAAAAACCAAAAAGATACTAAAAAAAAAGACCAATATTCTATAATATAGATTAGTATAGATAATATAGATTAGTATAGATCTTTTTCCCATTTTCCTTTTTTGTTTGTTTGGATTTGTGTAACTTATGGATTATTGGGCATACCATATTATAATAAGATGTCTCATTTATAGATAAATCAAATAGAAGACTAAAGGAAAGTAAATTGGATAATAAAAATAGTAAGTGGGCTAAAGGAAAAGGGGGAAAATGCGCAGAAATTCTTGATTCAAATAAAGACCATTTCATAAATAGTATAGATAAGGGTTCTCTTACTGTGTTATACTATTTTTTTTTTTTCGACGATGAATTGATTTGCTAGATGAGATTTTGCTATGTTATTCGTAATTTCGTAATATTGATCTGATTCTGTATTAGCAAAATTCAAGTCATCCTTTTGAATTTGCAAGATTCGAATTTCTCATCTCTATGGGATTACATCCCGAGCGCTTTTGCAAAAAAAGAAAGAATGAGATTATGGAAGTTAATATTTTGGCATTTATTGCTATTGCATTATTTATTCTAGTTCCTACTGCTTTTTTACTTATTATTTATGTAAAAACAGTCAGCCAAAACGATTAGTTTGAATATTCATTTGAATAAAACTGGAATTTCTCATTTTTATCAATCATTGGATAAATGATTTGAGTTAAAAGAAGATTGCAAGTTTTAAATACAAAAATTCGATTGGAATCATAAAGTGTGGTAGAAAGAACTATATCTGGATATAGTTCTTTCTACCACACTTTATATATGCTACTAGATACTATAAAAGTAATTCCAGTTTCCAATTGCAGAAATTTTATACAGAATTAGTATTTAATATACTAAGTATGTAAGTATGAATTGTTAAATTTCAATATATTATGAAATTTAGTATATTATTATTTATTTTAGTAATTATTAATTAGTAATTATTACAAATTCTGAAATTGAAAAAAAAAAACAAATATCAATTTCAATATAAATATTTTATTCCAAATTATTATAATTAAAATGAAATTAATAAAAAAAAATAGAATATAATCTAATAATGGATATTTGTTTTTATTAGTTTTCTAAAAGTGTAATTCGATACAAATATCATTATACTTACTATTATATTAATACTTTCATATTATTAATTAGAAATATATTAAAATTAGAAATATATTATGAAATTTCTTGTTTTTTATGTTTAAAAATGACATAAACATAAGATGAGTAAAAAAAGCTTAAACCTAAAATAAAAGACTTTAGGAAAATTTGGAAGATATGAGGTATCAGGTATTTCTATTTATTTATTATGATGTGTTTTATGTGTTTCAAACAATGAATTTTTTAATCATGTGGAAATTCAATTAAAATAAAAGCGGACTGTTTTCAGTTAAAATTCAAAAAAAAAGAGTCAATGATGACCTTCCATAGATTCCCCGATATAAGCCGCTGCTAAGGTTGCAAAAATAAGAGCTTGAATACCACTTGTAAACAATCCAAGAAGCATAACCGGTATAGGAACTACTAAAGGGACTAAAGAAACAAGAACAACTACGACTAATTCATCAGCCAATATATTCCCGAAAAGTCGAAAACTAAGAGATAAGGGTTTTGTAAAATCTTCTAAGATATTAATTGGTAAAAGTATTGGAGTTGGTTTAATATATTTCTCAAAATAACTCAATCCTTTTTTACTAAGGCCAGCATAAAAATATGCTAATGAAGTGAGTAAAGATAAAGCAACAGTGGTATTTATATCATTCGTGGGCGCGGCTAATTCTCCATGAGGTAACTGTATGATTTTCCAAGGTAAAAGAGCACCTGACCAATTCGAAACAAAAATAAATAGAAATAAAGTTCCGATAAATGGAACCCAAGGGCCATATTCTTCTCCAATCTGAGTTTTGCTCAAGTCTCGAATAAATTCAAGGACATATTCCAAAAAATTCTGACCGTCGGTCGGAATCGTTTGGAGATTCCGAAGAGCAATTATGACGGACCCTAACAAGATAGCAATTACGACCCATGAGGTGATAAGTACTTGGGCGTGAATTTGTAAACCTCCTATTTGCCAATACAAATGTTGGCCTACTTCTACACCCGATATATCATATACTCCCTTCATTGTTTTAATGGAACATTGTATAACATGCATATTGTCCTCTGATAGAAAAAAAAATGGAACTGAAAAAAAAAAAAAAGAATCATTTTGATTCAATCATCTCTTTCTCAAATCACCTACTTGAATCATTAATCCTATATTTAGGATACCAAGAAAACATATAGTATCATAACATAATATAACAAGATTACCATTGTTTTTTATCTTTTGTATCTTTATCTTTCGTAAAATAAAAAAAAAACAAGTAACTGATCGAATACGGAATTTTGCAATAGCAATAATTAACTAATTAACTAATCTTATTTGCTATTTTTAATCAATATCAACAATTTTTTATAGAACTCGAATAACCCTCACAAATTGCGAATACTAATTTGTTGAGAATTAGTTGAATGGAATCTTTAGAGTTTAAATTGGCTGGAATCGAAATATCCGCGAGATCTGGATCGCAAGTCGTATTAATTAAACAAATTGTAGGAATTCCTAAAATAGCGCATTCCCGCAGAGCTGTATATTCTTCTTGCTGATTTAGGATGATCACAATATCGGGCAACCCCGTCATATATTTGATCCCACCTAGCTTTTTTTTCAAGGTGGATAATTCTCTCTTCAATATTGCTACATCTCGTTTTGAGAAATGATTCAGTTTCCCCATTGTTTGGATGGCTCTTAAATGTCGGAACTTATAAAGTCTCCTTTCCGTAGTGTACCAATTCGTTAACATACCACAAGGCCATTTTTTATTAATATAAAAACACCGAGCTCTCTTTGCAGCCGATTCCACTAAATCCGCTTTGTTTTTTGTACCAACGATTAAAAAGTTTTTTCCGCGACTTGCTGCATCAAAAACTAAATCACAAGCTTCTGATAAAAAACGAGCAGTTATAGTGAGATTTGTAATATGAATACCTCTACGTGTTGCAGAGATGTAAGGGGCCATTCTAGGATTCCATTGTTTAATACTATTACCGAAATGAACTCCCGCTTTTATCATTTCCTCTAAATTGATGTTCCAATATCTTCTTGTCATTTTTTCTTACACTTCCTTTTTGTTTTTTTTTTTTTTATTTTTGTTAGTAACAAAGAACTAAAGTCCATTGAACTTGAAATTCAAATAGAAAATGGAATTGTTCCGAGCGAGCCTTTTACTTTATACTTTAAATCGACCATTGATATACGATATAAACCATAAAGTCTTTTATTACCAAATCGATCTGTTACAATTCTTAAGAACAAGTATTAAAAAAAAGAATTTTCTTTGAAAAACCATTAAATTAAATTGGATAAATGATTATTCTGATATCTTATCGAGATTTTTTCTTACGCTTACGTTTACGTAAGAAGAATTTTTTATCATACTTACGTAAGAACCATTTTTTATGGTGTAACAAGATATTTGTCATTTCCAACTCGAATACATTCTCTTTTTGAATTTCCAAAGAAAGGTTGTTGTCTTGTCTTGAACAATGCACAAATCTTTGGAATCCGGTACCGATAGGTAAAATCCCCCCCAGAATGACGTTCTCTTTCAAGCCCTTTAACCAATCAATACGACCTCGTAAAGCAGCTTTGGCTAAAACTCGAGCGGTTTCTTGAAAACTAGCTTCGGATATGAAACTTTGAGTATTTAGAGATGCTCTTGTTATTCCCAAAAAGATTGCCCGATAACAGATTGCTTCGTCCAACGCACGTCCTGCGCGTTCTGCTCGCAACAATCCGATTAATTCTCCGGGTAAAAAAACATTAGACATTCCATCTTCCGAAACCAACACTTTGGATGTTATTTGACGTACAATAAGCTCTATATGTTTATTATGGATCTGTACCCCCTGAGACCGATAAACTCTTTGGATCTTATTAACCAAGGAAATACGACTTTGTGCTATGGTTAGTTCAGCGCCAATCAAGGATCCCCAGGGAATCCCAAGAATTCTTGGTATATGCTTATTCCAATCTTCCATTTTCCTTTTAAGGTTCATCGATATTGAACCGATCGAGCGCACTTCTAAGATTTGTTCCACTTTTGGAAGACCTTGAGTTATATCGCTAGATCTCGATTTTTCATACAAAAATGTAAGTATGGCATCTCCTTTAGAAAGGATTTCGCCATAATGACCATGAACTGTTGTTCCTGGAGTGGCCAAAAAAGATTGAGCCGATCTTAGAACTAAGAAATCAACATTAACAATAAGAACTTGCCCAGCCTTTTTTACGTTTATGTATGGTTCGTTTTTCCATAGATATACACTTTCACAAATAAATTGTCCAGGGCTAATTATTGTCGATATCTTTTCACAATAATCGTTATGTGGAAAGTACCAATTTAAATCAAATGTATTCAAAATAATCTTACTAAATGAATCGGGATTAAAAATTCTTCTATTTTCATCGACTAAACAGTATTTAAATTGGAAAGGCTGTTTGTCAAATAGCAAATATTTGCTTAATAAAATAAGATTACAGGTTATTAAATGGTAAGATGAATAAAAATTCGTTATTTTAGGTACACTAGTACCTAAGGGTCCTAAAATACCTCTAATTGAAATTATAGGATTCAATTCTTTTATGACATTGTGACATTGTGAACTATTGAATGGATCAATTCGGAAACAATTGGATGATGGCAAAATCATCAAAGATTGGTATTCTTTATTCTGATTCAACAAAGTACCAAAAATTCCTCTATATTGCGTAATTGGTTGGATCTTTATCTTGGAATAAAAGGGATTAATATTGATAGAATCTAATCGATTATCAGAAATTAATCCCGAATTTATCCTCTCATACCTTTTTCTTTTTTCGATATACGAAATAATGGACTTGATTAACTCAATTTTGATGAAATCACGAATGAGATCATCATTTACATTTACTCCAACAAAGGAGACATGAGCATGAACCTCTTCTTTAGAATCGTTTTGCTCTTGTTCCCAATTCAAAACTAAACAAGTCCGAACTGATTGAATGCTTGTGTGAGAAATTTCTCTGATTAACTTACTATTTCCATTTTCATAAAAGATATAATTGACAACTCGAAATTGTAGATTATCCCTTTCCTGCAAAAGATCTTTAGGAAAAAGTAGTGGTAAATTTATACTATTAGCTATTTCATATGTGACTACAGGTCGAACCAAAACAAAAGATTTTTTCTTGACAGGTGTGATCTGTTGAACATAGACCCAATTTTGCCATTTTTGTGATTCCTTAGAATTATTTTTTTCTATTTCAGGTGGTATCAAAATGCCGCTATGTCTGGATATTTTATCCACCTCTCTAGGAAAATGAATAGTTCCAGAAAATATTCTCAATTCAATATGCTTTTTTTTCTCCACTCGGACTAACCCACCTAACCGACTTCTTCTATTTAGAGTGAGTTGTGTATCTACCCCAATGATACTATTATTACGAACCATTAGAAATGAAGATCTCGGTAAAATATGCACTTCTTCGAGAATAAAAAAAAACGGATCCGCCATCATTTGGTATTTTAGACTAAATCTTTTAGCTTCTCGATACTCAATCAAATCTTTTTTTTTTGTTATGGAATCTATCTGTATGGGTTCATATTTTGTAATCTCGGAATTGTTTCTTCCGTATCGTGGATTATCGAAATAAGCAAAAATATTTTTTGTACGCAAAATACCATGTTTTGGTACTTCAATCGAAATACCAAAACAGAGCTCTTTCTCATATTTTTCATCATATTGTACCGGGATAATGAACCTATTTCTTCGTTTTTTCCCCAAGAAATCCGAATATCCTTTAAAAATCGAAGGGTATTTACAATTACAATGATTGTTAGATATGATTCGATTAGGTCTTGAATAGTACAAAAATTCCCTACCCTTTTTACCATAAATATCCCCAAATTCTTGTCTTACTGGATCATTAGTAATTAGGAGATCAGAAATTGACTTTCTCTCAATTGACTTTCTCTCAACAGAAAAAGAATAAGTATTTATTTGATCTTGATCCTTGTGTAGCGAAAAAGATATTATACTTAATTTGTAAAGATTTCCTGCTAATATCCATAAATGGCTTGTTTTTGGTAATAGATGAACATTACCATATGGATATTTCGTCGCATGGTAAATATCAATACTCCAATGCATTTCACCTTCTGATTCAGAATAAATATGTTTTAGTACTTGCTCTTTCAAATGCAAAGTGGACCCTCCAGCACAAATCTCAGCAATAACTTGTTGGGCTTCTACATATTGATCATTTTGAACTAAAATCAAACTCTTAGGTGGAATATTCACATTATGGATAATATCCCGATTCTTTATAGTTACATAAAAGTCTATAGGACATAGAAAAGCGGGGTGCCCATGACGGGTACGCGTGGGATGAACCAAATCTTCGTTGAATTTGATTTTTCCATTAGAGGGAGCTCGGACATGTTCGGCCGTACCCCCCGTGAATACTCCACCAGTATGAAAAGTCCTCAATGTTAGTTGAGTCCCGGGCTCTCCAATTGATTGACCTGCAATAATACCTATGGCTTCTCCTAATTCGACTAGATCACCATGAGTGGGACTTCGACCATAACATAATTGACAGATCCAAGATGCACTCCTACAAGTAAAGGGGTTTCTTATATATATTGGTTGCGCTTGAGAAGTTATAAATCGGTTGGCCATACCAATCCCAATATCTTGATTTCGGGTAGCAATGCATCGTGAACCGATATATATATCGTCTGCTAATACACGTCCAATTAGCGTTTGTACAAAAAGATTTTCTGTCATCCCATTTTGAAGACTTACCGAAATACTTTGGATAGTACCACAATCCCTTCTACGTACAACAATATGTTGGACTACTTCAACAAGTCGACGCGTAAGATATCCAGCATCGGATGTTCGTACAGCAGTATCCACAACACCTTTGCGGGCTCCATAGCAAGAAATTATATATTCTGTCAAAGAAAGTCCCTCGCGTAAATTGCTTTGAATCGGTAAATCTATCATTTGACCCTGAGGATCTGACATTAATCCTCGCATACCTAATAATTGGTGTATCTGAGATGCATTTCCTCGAGCTCCAGAAAAAGACATTAGATAGACCGGATTAGAGGGATCAGTCATCCTAAAATTAGGATTCATTTCTTGTCGTAGATATTCACTTGTAGCATACCAAATCTCAATGGATTGACGTAATTTTTCTACCGCGTGTACATTCCCATAATGATAGTGTTTTTCCAAACTAAGACTATGTTGTTCAATGTCTTGAACTAACCACCTTTTAGAAGGTATTGTTAAAAGATCATCAATTCCTAATGAAATAGACGTAACTGTAGCTTGATGGAAACCCATAGTCTTTAATTGATCCAAGATATGGGATGTATATGCCATTCCAAAATGATCGATTAATCTGCTAATAAGTAGTTTCATAGCAGTTCCATTTAGCACTTTATTGTGAAAGACTAGATCAGCCCGTTCCGCCATAAGTACCTCTATATTCTGCTTAGTAGGATTCAACAATGGACCTGAGTTAGTAATTCGAAAACTTAATCTCTTTTTCTCAATCTTGATTCACACGGAAATGTTAAAATAGTTATACTTTAGAAAAGAAATAGGCAAGACACGAATTCCCTCGGAAAAGTATGTCGCTTAAAAAGTATGTCGCTTAATCGAATTTCTTGTCTAGTTTATGGATAGACCCGGCTAAATCCTTGTATGGCTTCTTCGATTTCTCTAGAAAAAAGAATATGACCGAGAGTGGTTCGAATATATATACAACGGATCTCTTTTTTTCCATTTCCTACTATAAGATAGTGTTCAAAAATCTCGTGATAAGTACCTAAAGATTCATATTGAACTTCGACCGGAACTTCTCTTGATCCAAGGACACGTTGATCTAGTCTCCATCGGAGCCACAAAGAACTGTTCAAATTGATTCGTTTCTGCCGATACGCCCCAAGAACATTGTAGGAATTACAGAAATATGGTTCTTTTTCTCTTGTACATCCATAATTCTTATTGTCAACTTTTTGATTTTTCGAGTTTATCTCATTATATGGATTATACTTATTTGCATAAATACCTCGAGAATCTCCTATTGTTAATAAATAAAGTCCAATAAGCATATCTTGAGTTGGTACAGAGATGGGATCTCCAATAGCTGGGGATAACAGATTAATATGAGAAAACATAAGTAAACGGGCTTCCGCTTGAGCTTCCAAGGATAAAGGTACATGAACAGCCATTTGATCCCCATCAAAGTCTGCATTGAAGCCCTTACAAACTAAAGGATGTAAACAAATAGCGCGTCCCTCCACTAGAATTGGTTGAAAGGCCTGTATACCTAATCTGTGCAGGGTGGGCGCTCTATTCAACAATACAGGATGACCCTGTATAACTTTTTTAAGGAGTTTCCATACAATGGGTTCTTTTTTTCGAATTTTACTTTTAGCAATTCCTATGTTCCAAGAACGGTGTTTTTTGATTAAAGCACGAATTACAAATGGTTGGAAAAGCTCTATTGCTATTTCTCGGGGTAATCCACATTGATGTAATGAAAGTGAAGGACCTACAACAATGACGGAACGTCCTGAATAATCGACTCGTTTACCAAGCAAAGTCTCACGAAATCTTCCCTCTTTACCCCCTATTATATCAGAAAATGACTTGTAAACTTTATTATGACCATCTCTCATTGGATATCCGCGGGTTCCGTTATCAAGAAGTATATCCACGGCTTCTTGTATCAATTTTTCCTGACATATTATTAAGTCCCTTGGGGGGAATCCGCTCTTTCTTAATAGATCATTAAGGGCATTATTCCGAAGAATAACTCTTCTATAAAGTTCATTAATATCTGAACTCATTAGTTTACCCCCATCAATCTGAATGATTGGTCTCAATTCGGGCGGAAGAACTGGTAATAAGCACAAAACCATCCACTCTGGATCTACATTTGTTTGAATAAAATGTTTAGCTAATCCCATGCGTCTAACCAAAAAATCTTTTCTTCTTCGAATTTTTTGGTCCTGCCATTTATTTCTTGTGCATCCCCTATTTGCCAATTCCTTCCACTCTATCAATGAATTATCTAGAATAATTCGTAAATCCAAATCAGCTAATTGTTCTCTGATAGCACCCGCTCCCCTCATTATTTCCCGATTTAAAAATCCATCAAAGCCTTGGGTAGTAAAAAAAATCGGAATACAGTATTTCCAAGATTGAATTTCATATTCGAATAAACCTCGTAATCGTAAGAAAGTCGGTTTTTTAGTTATGGGTCTAGCAAAAGATAAATCAAGATAGGTCCTGATCGGATTCCCCCCCTTGAAAATCGGACGTGAGGGTTTCCTCTCATCCGGCTTAAGTAGTTAGACTAGTTCCACTAAATAAAAAAGAAAAAAAAAGATCTTTTGTTAATTTTTTGTTTGATAAAACTCCGCAAACAACTACTCCTTACTCAAGTTAAATAACCTTTCGTAATTTTTTTCTTACTTCTTTTTGAATTTTGAAAAAAAAAAATTCAAATAAAAAAAAAAAAAAAAAGATCTTTTGTTAATTTTTTAATTAAATTACTTGAAATTAGTTATAACATAAGAAGACAAGAGAAAAATAGGAAATTTTTGAGTAGTCTGTTTCCCTGATGAATTTGGAAATACTTTGCAATTCGTAAGGAATTTTTTTGTCTATATATTATTCCACTAGATCTTTTAGGTCTTTTTTAGTCACTTCGATGGTTATGTGATGATGTTTCCGGGAGCATATACGCGATAGGATAGACCCCTGTAACCATGTTGTTATATTTATTTGCTTAAAGCTTAAATAAATCGAATTATTCTCTTCTATAAACTCTAAAATAAAAGAAAAAACTAAAAAAAAGATTTTTTTACGAGGTAAACTATTTATTTTGTTACAGAACAGACCATAGATCAATTCCCTTTTGGTTTAGAAGTATTGAATATATTCATAATTCTAAGTTTCATGTTGTTTTCCCAAAACACATGTCAGAGCCAGGGCACCCCAATCGGATTTAAAAGGATGACAGTTTTAAAATCTGTAAAATAAAGATTTTGATCAAATCACACATCGCCATATACTAGTCCCTCTAATCCCTTAAGTCCCTTAAGGGGTTTATCTAAAAGATTCGCAATATAACTAGGAAGACGTTTCAAATACCACACATGAGTCACTGAGCAGGCGAGTTTGATGTATCCCATTTGATACCTTCGTATCCGGGAATCAACAAATTCTACCCCGCATCGTTCACAAAATTTTGGGTCTTCTTTTTCAGCTCTAATCACTCGATAATTTCCACATGCACAAATTCCGCTTTTTTTGGGTCCAGAGATTCTTTCGCAAAACAATCCATCTTTTTCTGGTTTATTGGTTTTATAATGAAAAGTATTGGGCTTTGTTACCTCCCCAATAACCTCTCCGTTAGGTAAAATTCTTTCAGCCCAAGCTTTTATTTGTTGAGAAGAAACTAGTCCAATTTGGACTTGTTGATGCTTATAATGGTCCATCATAAAATGGCAAAAATGGTTTTTTTAAATTAAACTTCCTCCCTATTCATCTGAAAATTCTTCTCAGATACAACAAAATGGTTCAGTTCTATAGCTAAAGAGCGTAGTTCTCGAACGAGTAATCGAAAAGATTCTGTAGCACCCGTGGGATTAGGTACTCTTTCTCCAAGGATTATAGCACCAAGTGTTTCCTGGCGACCTCTAATATGATCTGATTTATAAGTAAGCATCTCTTGTAAAATATGAGCAACACCAAATCCCTCTAGAGCCCAAACCTCCATTTCTCCAACCCGTTGTCCTCCCTGTTTAGCCCTTCCTCTAAGGGGTTGTTGTGTAACAAGTGCATAATGCCCAGTAGAACGCCCATGGATTTTATCATCAACTTGATGAATTAATTTTAGAATATAAGACTTTCCTATTAGAACAGGTTGTTCAAAAGGATCCCCTGTTCTTCCATCAAATATTCTGCTTTTCCCTGGATACTCGGGTTCAAATACCCATGGATTTCTTGTTTGTTTGCTGGCTTCATATAATTCCGAAAACACCAATTTTCTCGAAGCCTCTTGCTCATACTTCTCATCAAAGGGTGCTATTCGATAATGTCTTTTTAGTAAATCCCCTGCTAATCCGAGCGAGCATTCGAATATTTGTCCCACATTCATTCGTGAAGGAACTCCTAAGGGATTGAAGACCATATCAATTGGTGTTCCATCTTGTAAATAAGGCATATCTTGTCTCGGCAAGATCTTGGAAATAACACCCTTATTCCCGTGTCTTCCCGATACTTTATCACCTACTTTGATTTGCCGTTTTTGTAAAATATATATACGAATCATTTCAGAATTGTAAGAGGAACTTCCCCGGATCCATTTCACATCAATAACACGACCCCTTCCACCTATAGGTAGTCTTAGAGAGGTTTCTTTCGAAGTGGATACCTGAATACCAAGTATGGCTCGTAATAATCTCTCCTCGGGGGTATACGAAGATTCTTTCGCCATTTGAGGTGTTAATTTACCTACTAAAATATCGCCTGCTTCCACCCAAGATCCCAACACCACGATACCATTTTTATCCAAATGGCGTAGTAAATGAGCCTCTAGATGAGGTATTTCCTTAGTTATTTTTTCAGGCCCTTGGCTTGTCACATGAGTTTGAATTTCATATTTTTTTATGTAATAAGAAGTATAAATGTCTTCATATACTAGCCGTTCACTAATTAGTACTGCGTCTTCAAAATTGTAACCTTCCCATGGCATATAAGCTATTAATATGTTTTTTCCTAAAGCAAGTTCACCCCCCACTGTGGATGCCCCATTTGCTAAGATTTGTCCCTTTTTAATACATTTATCCCGGTGAACCTCGGGCTTTTGATGCATAGAAGTATTTTTGTTAGAACGTTGATACAGGACTAATGGAATACTTATAATGTTCCCATTACTTGCTAAAACAATCTTATTAGCATCAGAATAAATGATCTTTCCCTCGTGTTCGGCTATAAGGGAAACCCCTGAATCTAGAGCTGTTTGTCGTTCCAACCCAGTTCCAACAATGCACTTCTCAGACCTAGAAAGTGGGACTGCTTGACGCTGCATATTCGAACTCATTAAAGCTCGATTCGCATCATTATGTTCAATAAAAGGAATTAGGGAAGTTCCAATAGAAAAATATTGGAAAGGAAATATGCTTCTAAAATGAATCTGTTCCCATGCAATAGTCAGAAATTCTTGACAGTAGCGAGCTGAAACAATCTGTTCCTCCTGAATGCTCTGATTCAGGGCCAAAGAATTTCCTGACCCCACCATATAATATTCATCTCTATTTGGGGATAAATAAACCATCTGTCCTTCTTTTTCTTTTATTTCTTTTAGTCTATCAGATATCTCATAAAATGGACTTTGTATAGATCCAAACTGACCAATCTTCACATGAATAGCTAAAGATCCAATAAGTCCAACATTGATCCCTTCGGACGTGTCAATTGGACAAATACGTCCATAGTAACTAGGATGAATATCTCGTACACGAAAACTTGCAGTTCGCGCCGTCAGCCCTCTAGGACCCAAATAACTGAATTTTCGTCCATGAACGATTTGTGCCAATGGATTAGTTTGATCCAAAACTTGAGATAAAGGGTGTAAGCCAAAAAACGATTCATAAGTAGTTGTTGATGATGTTGAAGTTACCAAATTTTTCAGAGTTGGTATCAATTTTTTATGCCTCATTGTTCCACGTATACTTTTTTCAATAGCATGTTTTAGACGAACAAGAGCCAATCCGAATTGATCCTGTAACAAATCTCCTACAGATCTAATACGCTTATTTTTCAAGTGATTCATATCGTCAAGTGTACCCATTCCAAATTTCATTCCAATCAAATGATCCGCGGCAGCTAATACATCTCGTGGTAATAAAAAAGTATTGTTTTGAGGTGTGTTAAGATTCAATCTCTGGTTTATATTTTGTCGACCAATTTTACCTAATTCACATCTTTGTTGAAAAAATTTCTTTTGTAATTCCTTATATAAAGACTCAGAAAATATTGGATCCCCACCTACACAAGCAAATTTTTTATAAAATTCTAAAATAGCATTTTCTTTGGAACTAATGGTTTCTTCCTCTTTTTTATTCAGGAGAGACAAGAAGATTTCGGGGTAACAAACATTATCTAGAATTGCTCTTAGATTCGAACCCATAGCTGATAATAGAACTAAAATGGAGATTTTTTGATTCCTACTCACACGAGCCCATATCCTTGCTTTTCTATCAATCTTTAATTCTGACCTTCCTCCCCAATCTGATATTATAGTACTGATATAAACAGAAATTCCCTTATAATCTAATTCCGAACGGTAGTAAATGCCAGGACTTTGTAATATTTGATTGATCACAATTCTGTATATTCCATTTACTATAAAAGTTCCTAGGGAATTCATTAGAGGAATGTTTCCCATAAAAACGGTTTGTTCTTGTATATGTCTACCGCCTTTACAAATTAATACCGCGGGTACATATAATCTTGAAGAATATGTAAGTGATTCATATACAGCATCTCTTTCTTTTATCAGAGGTTCTAGCAATTGGGATTTTTCCGCAAATAATTGAAATTCTATTTCTTGATCTCTATCTTCAACTTCAATTTTTTGAAACTTATGAAATTCTTCCGTCAAACCCTGATTAATGAACCTACAAAATCCTTCAAATTGAATCTGGCTAAATCCTGGTATTGTGGACATTCCCTCATTCTCATTCCGGAGCATCTTTTTGAATCTTAAGTTTGTTATTTATCGAAAAAATTCCATTAGAGATTCACTATTAATCGACTGATATAGATCTACAGATCGATGTAGCAATGATGAAATGGAATGTATAAATGGATATTTTGTTTACCGAATCACAGAAAATTTTATTGAACTATGTATTTCATAACTATAAAAGGAGATAGGGATAATGAAGAGCTTTTCTGTCGAAAGTTCGAATTTGCGACAAGTGAAATAAATGGAATTATGCCACTTCGACTTTATGGTACTTAAACTTATACAGTCTAAGATCAATAGAGAATAGCAAAAGTTGATTAAATTTGTATGTATTATTAGAATATTATGATCAAATTGAATATCAAAGGCTCATGATTTAATCCGCTTTCTATGAATATGAATAAGATAAAGACAGAATAAACAGAGGTACTAGAACGCTTTCCTTTGTTAAAACGGTAAGACGTTTTATTTACTGTTCCAAAGAAATTGAATATTTTTTGTATTGTAGTATAATTTCGAAAGATGATTGATTTGTATAGGTATAATAGAATTTGTTTTGTATAAGTATAATAGAATTTGTTTTGTATAAGTATAATAGAATTTGTTTTGTATAAGTATAATTATTAATATTAAGTAAGTAAGCAGTATTCTCGAAATAGATGTCAACATAGCTATCCATTTATTCACATATTCCCTCTTTGTTGTAATTTAACTTAGAGAACAAAGGGGTCGGGTTAAATCAGAATTAGAATCCCTATTCTTTTTTTTTTTATATATATATCTAATATAGATATATATATATGTATATAGGACAGAGATCTATATGTTCTTTACATATACATAGAAATTTTTTTATAATTAAATTCAAATTCAAATAAATTTGCTAATTGCTAATTCTTTTTTATAAAAAAAGATTAACCAAAGCATAAAATGCATTTTTTTGTTCCTGTTGTGACATTAAGAAACACAATTGCAAATAGAATCTCAATTCTAGAGCCATTCACGACTTCAAAAGAAAAAACAAATTATCTAACAAAAAAGATTCAAAATGCAAAAGAATATAGTTACTGATTCCAATTTGACCTAGATTTTAGAATCTGGTAACCCAGTAATTAAGACTTTTTTATTCTCTTTTTCAGTAGCTTTTTTTTTTCTCTATTCAATAGAAAGAGAAGATAAGTTTTTAGGCAATAGATGTTTCAAGTTTTGAGATACAATTCTTGCAAAACCATAATCGAAAAAAGATCCAACTAAAAAATGTAATAATCCCAAACAATAAATAAAATGATTTAAATTGAATTGAAAATGGAATGTAAATCAATAAATATTTTTATTGATTTTCTCGAAATTTTGGCGACATGGCCAAGCGGTAAGGCAGGGGACTGCAAATCCTTTACCCCCAGTTCAAATCTGGGTGTCGCCTAATCAACAATCAACAAAAAAAAAATAAGATATCTAAAAATAAGGTATCCGATACGATAGAAGATTATCTAATGGGAATTTGAAAGTCTATTTTCATGTCTTTTAAAATAAAGAAGATAAAGCCAATGAAATAACAAATAAAAATAATAAGTGTTACTATTCCCACATACATATTTCTTTTTCCTTTAGGAATATTCCTTGTCTATGTCTATTTTTTAATGAAAAAAAAAAGAGTTTAGTATTTTATTATATTTGTACTTAATGTTTCCCAATTGCCCCATAGTCATAGATCCTATCAAGTCAAGGTTTTTTTATGAACGGATTTTTTGAATTGGTTTATCCATAACTCGGATAACTGTACTCAGGTCAAAAAATCCTTTTTTGACTTTATCCTAAAAATCCACTATGATTATTGATCAATAAGGAAATAATTCCTTCATTGAGTTCATATAAAAAAATAGGAGATACAATACACATGGATATAGTAAGTCTTGCTTGGGCTGCTCTAATGGTAGTCTTTACGTTTTCCCTTTCACTAGTAGTATGGGGAAGAAATGGACTCTAACTCTTAATTGGTAGAATAAGCAATTCTATCAATTACTAAATTATTTGGCATTAATTAATCTTTCTTTGCCTTTTGTTTTGTTAATAAAAAGTATTCTTCTTTTTCGAAATTCTAGTGGAATAGAAATAATGAATAATAACCATTTGGTTAAACAATAAATGATTATTCTAGTCCATATAAAATGTTGTTATTTTTCATTTTTTATTTGAGAAACAAATCAAATTGGAATATTAGATACTTATAAAAAACTTATAAAAAAAGCTTATTAGATTAATTGAATTATTATTAGATTAATTAGTTAATCATATTAATAATTATTCCAGTGTATACTATTTTCTATTTTATTTCTTTTTTTTTTCTAAAAAAGAAAATTAATTGAAATAATATATTTTTCTATTTTTGAAATAATATATATATTTATACATAGAGAATAGAATGAAGTATATACTTACTAAAAAATTATAACAATTAGACAATTCGAAATAAGAAAAAGCAATAAGTATTTTGTATATTATATAGGTACATATAAATAAAAAAAAATATATATATATGCATTATACATTATCCATTTATACGTTTTCTATCCATCTTGATATCAATTCCCTATTTTGATTCTAGTTTATTGTATTTATATTAGTCTATTAGATAGATTACTATTATTATGCAGGTCGTTTTTCAATTTTCTTTTATTTTGGATTGTCGATTGGATAAGAAATGGATGAACTCAAGGATACATACATATAAGAATAAACCAAAATAAGAAAGAATTCCATAAAAGAAAAAAGAATGCTTAGAAGAAAGAAATGGAATGGAATATGGATTTGCAAAAAAAAATTATAACGAATAGAAAGGAAATGACTAAGTGGTTTTGGCAAGTAATGGAATAATATAATATTATTATACATATAAATAGATATACATATAATATACATATAAATAGAAAGAGAAATATATAAATAAAAAGATTTTTAGCTACTTTTACTTAACCCAATATATTTACATGTAGGTTTTTCAAAGGAAAGTGAGTAATAATTTCTTGAGTGATTGTATCATTAACCATTTCTTTTTTTTTAGCGCGAGGAACTAAATTTACCATGAATCCACTGATTTCTGCCGCTTCCGTTATTGCTGCTGGATTGGCTGTAGGGCTTGCTTCTATTGGCCCTGGAGTTGGGCAAGGTACTGCTGCAGGTCAAGCGGTAGAAGGTATTGCGAGACAACCAGAAGCTGAGGGTAAAATACGAGGTACTTTATTGCTTAGTTTAGCTTTTATGGAAGCTTTAACTATTTATGGGCTAGTTGTAGCATTAGCGCTTTTATTTGCAAATCCTTTTGTTTAATTCAATTCTATAAATGTAGGAACTTGTATTCCATACCATACTTTTTACCATATCATACTTTTTTTCATATATATGTAATAAGATTTTAATAAAAAATCCTTTTTTTAGGAATTTATGAAAGATTTCAATAAAGGAGATATTTCAAATTCAAACGAGGTCTAAAAGATTTTTCGAAGAATTTATTCTTAGATTGATAGAGTAGAGTTTATAAAAAAGGAAATTCTATTAAGAAAATAGCCCAAAAAGGGGTAATAGAAAAATTTTTTCTTAGTCATCTTATCTATAAGAGGAGAGCATATGCAAAATGTAACCTATTCTTTCGTTTTTTTGGGCCAATGGCCACCCTCTGGGAGTTTCGGGTTTAATACCGATATTTTAGCAACAAATCTAATAAATCTAAGTGTTGTGATTGGTGTCTTAATCTTTTTTGGAAAGGGAGTGTGTGCGAATTGTGTATTTCAAGAATACATTGGATCCACCCAGTTGCACTTTATTTAGAATTGGAAACTAGAATCTTTTTCTTTTTTAGGATAACTAGCAATAGGAAAAAGGTGCACAATCTCGGCGAATTACTTCTGAATAAATTAAGAAATCATATGGAAGAACCATAGCATTTCGTAACTTGATTCATTGGTAAATAAACTTTGATTCTCTATCAACCAATGATGCGAGATCATTAAGATGGTTAAGGCTAAACTGCTTGAAGTCCAGGCAAAAGGGGTACTCTTTCCACGAGTAGAATTTTTGATAAAAAATTGGGAAATGACTAATTTAGGATTTATCTAATATAGAACACTCATATCGATAAAATGATCCGAATTATTTACTAGAAAAAAAAAAATAGACATTTTGCCCTTTTTTTTTTTCTTTTATACAATGCCGAATGGACGACCTATGCATAAAAATTAGAAATTTTTTGGATTTGAACAAAAAAGGGCAAAATTGAGAAATCTAGAAATAGAAATATTTTTTAACTTAAAAAAATGAATATTTTCTTTCTATATAATACTAAATACTAATAATCTAATCATATAGAATACTAAAAAGAAAATAAGAAACAAGAATCTAGTAAAAACAAATATTGGTAAAAAATGAAATAAACAAACAATTTTGCTGACAATTTACAATTTTTATCTGGTCAGAAGAGTCCTCATAATATTTATCTGGCATTGGGTATTGTATCAGTTTCGATATCCTTGAATATAAACAGAAAAGAAAAAAGAGGGTAGGCTCATTATATTTTCTATTTTATTTATTTTTCCAAAATTTTTGACCATAAAAATCCAATAAATGGTTGAGCGTTAGAGCCAAATGAATTGAAAGATTCATGTTTGGTTCGGGAAGAGATCATAAAAAAGTTGTGAAATTAATGGTAAGATGATCTACTTTCATTAAATGATTTATTAGATAATCGAAAAAAAAGGATTTTGAATACTATTCGAAATTCGGAAGAATTGCGTCGAGGGGCCTTTGATCAGCTTGAAAAAGCCCGGATTCGATTACAGAAAGTGGAAATGGAAGCAGATGAATATCGAAGGAATGGATATTCGGATATTGAACAACAAAAAGAAAATTTGATTAAAGCTACTTCTGCTAGTTTGGAACAATTAAAAAAGGATAAAAACGAAACCCTTCATTTTGAGAAACAAAGAGCTATGAATCAGGTACAACAACGCGTTTTTCAACAAGCTTTACAAGGAGCTCTAGTAACCCTGAATAGTTCTTTAAATAGTGAGTTACATTTCCGTATGATCCGTGCTAATATTAGTTATCTTAGAGCCATGTAAGAAATAACATAACAAAAAGCTATAACTGATTAACCCTTCGATTTTTACTTTTGTTTAGAATTTAGGCATTATTTTTTCTTTTTGCTTTTGCAAAGAATAACGAAATACTAATGCGAGCTGATGAAATTAGTAATATTATCCGTGAACGTATTGAGCAATATACTCAAGAAGTCAAGATTGTTAATACTGGTATCGTACTTCAAGTGGGCGATGGTATTGCCCGTATTTATGGTCTTGAAGAAGTAATGGCGGGTGAATTAGTTGAATTTGATGAAGGTACTACGGGTATTGCTCTAAATTTGGAGTCTGACAATGTTGGTGTTGTGTTAATGGGTGATGGTTTGATGATTCAAGAGGGGAGCTCCGTAAAGGCAACAGGAAGAATTGCTCAAATACCAGTGAGTGAATCTTATTTGGGTCGTGTTATAAATGCTTTGGCTAAACCTATTGATGGTAGGGGTGAAATTGCAGCGTCAGAATCTCGATTAATTGAATCTCCCGCCCCTGGTATTATTTCTAGACGTTCTGTATATGAACCTCTTCAAACAGGCCTTATTGCTATTGATTCAATGATTCCTATAGGACGTGGTCAACGAGAATTAATTATTGGAGATAGACAAACTGGTAAAACAGCAGTAGCTACAGACACAATTCTCAATCAAAAAGGTCAAAATGTAATATGTGTTTATGTAGCTATTGGGCAAAGAGCATCTTCTGTGGCTCAGGTAGTAACTACTTTTCAGGAGTATGGGGCTATGGAATATACTATTGTTGTAGCTGAAACTGCGGATTCCCCCGCGACTTTACAATACCTCGCTCCTTATACGGGAGCAGCTCTTGCTGAATATTTTATGTATCGTGAACGGCATACTTTAATAATTTATGATGATCTCTCGAAACAAGCACAAGCTTATCGTCAAATGTCTCTTTTATTAAGAAGACCTCCCGGTCGGGAAGCGTATCCAGGAGATGTTTTTTATTTACATTCACGTCTTCTAGAAAGAGCTGCTAAATTAAGTTCGACTTTAGGCGAAGGAAGTATGACCGCTTTGCCAATAGTTGAGACGCAATCTGGAGACGTTTCAGCTTATATTCCTACTAATGTAATTTCCATTACAGATGGACAAATTTTCTTATCTGCGGATCTATTCAATGCTGGAATCCGACCAGCTATTAATGTGGGTATTTCCGTTTCTAGAGTAGGATCCGCAGCTCAAATTAAAGCCATGAAACAAGTAGCTGGAAAATTAAAATTGGAATTAGCTCAATTCGTTGAGCTAGAAGCCTTTGCACAATTCGCTTCTGACCTCGATAAAGGTACTCAGATTCAATTGGCAAGAGGTCGAAGATTACGAGAATTGCTTAAACAATCCCAATCCGACCCTCTCCCTGTTGAAGATCAGATAGTTACTATTTTTACCGGAACAAACGGGTATCTTGATTCATTAGAAATTGGACAAGTAAACGAATTTCTTAAAAAGTTACGTAAGTACTTAAAAAAGAATAAACCTCAATTTAAGGAAATTATATCTTCTACCAAGACATTTACCGACGAGGCAGAATTTATTTTGAAGCAAGTTATTCCGGAACAGATTGAATTGTTTCGACTTCAAGAACAAGCATAAATCTTATTCAGAAGATGAAAGGAACCTTTGCAAAAAAAAATAATAATAAAATAAATAAATAAAAATAAATATTTTAATTTTCTTTTCAATATAAGAATTTCAATATAAGAAATCTAAAAAGTTTTTTAGTCTAGTTATTTTATTTAATTAATATTTAATAAACTTTAATAACTAATAAATTGGAACTAATAAATGAAAATCGGATTGCGTCCAATAGGATTTGAACCTATACCAAAGGTTTAGAAGACCTCTGTCCTATCCATTAGACAATGGACGCTTTTCATTCCTTTTTTTTTTTCTATTTTCTCTTATTCCGAAAATAATTACGTACACAGAAAATATTTTAGAGAATAATTTAGAGAATAAAAAGGATACATGGCAAAATTACAGATACACTGAGACATATAGATTAAATAATATGGAGCGGGTAGCGGGAATCGAACCCGCATCGTTAGCTTGGAAGGCTAGGGGTTATAGTCGACGTTGGTTGATCATTTTTAACGTCTCTAATTCAAAACCGAATATGAAACTTTGGTCTCATTCGGCTCCTTTATGGAAACTCAATCCATTTCCTTGGAAATAGAATTAGGCCCATACCATCTATGTCGGCTTTTTCATTTCAATTTTTTGTATCCAAAGTTATCGGCTTTCTAGATGATCCTTATAGAAGATGGATATTATACCAAATCCAAAACCCATCTAGTCTAATTACTTCGTTCCTTATTTCTATTTGAAAGATCCTGAGGAAAAGAATTGGATTTCCACCGAGTGAACAGAATAGACTCATAGTTCTAGTAAACCAAAACGAGAGTTTTTCACTATTTGATTTGGCTTCAATTGTAATTTTCTTGAAAAAAAAAAAATTTTGAAAGGAAGATTTAGTTACGATTGGAAATAAGCTTGTATATCTTTATCCATAGATCCTTTTTTTCTATTGGAAGAGTCAATCCAATGCAAAAAATTATGCTTCGCGATTTCCTATTTCGAATTTTTTTATGCAATTGCTTTTAACATAGAAATTGAAAGCGCGAAAATTGCTATTATTCCCCTAATATGCTTTTTTTAGAGGAAAAGTGGTTAATCTTAAAAAGAAATCAAGTTTTTAATCAGAGTATAAAAAACTCAAAGATCCCTTAACTACTTAAGGGGTTAATAGAACGAATCACACTTTTACCACTAAACTATACCCGCTCTTTATATAATTGTATAAAATAATGTACCTTTTGTCCAACAAAGGAATGAAAGCAAATCAAGATAGTCGAATCATGAAAATGATAGTCTTGGTATGTATTTGCTTTCTTGCCACATAGATATTATCCATATATCTATATAGGTATATATATAGATATAATTATATAGATATAATTAGAGAATTCTAATTATCTTATCGAACCTAATATATTATTGACTATCAAATAGAATTAATAGAATTAATAATTATTAATTATTTCCTTCTTATTTTTTATATTCATTATATATTTATTATTAGTTTTAATTTTATTTATTAATTAGTTTTAATTTATTAGTAGTTTTATTATTAAAAGTTTTTAGTATTAGTATGTATCTTTATGTATTTTATTTTATTTCATTTTTGGAATATTATTTCTATTTAAATTTAATAGAAAAATGGAAATATAGTAGAAAAATCAAAAATAGAAATATATATATTTTTTTATAAAATGTATTTTGGAATATAACTTGGAAATAGAACATATTTAATATGTTCCAAATATTTGTGATTAATAAATATTTGGAAATAGAACATATTAGAATTACAACATATTATATTAATATTATCTCCATCTATATTAGATATTAGATTAATTGAATAATAGATCTATATCCATTATTATTTACTTTACTTGTTACTTGCTTTTCATTCTTTTTTTTACTAATTTTTTTTGATTAAATATGATTGTTTTCAATAGTTTGGAAATTCGAAATCTTTTTTGTTTATATATTTAGATTTTTAGCTATTTCGAATTTCCTTTCCTATTCCAAATTTGCACTATCTACTAATTGTATGCTAGTTCTATTCTACTAAAGTATTAAGATAAAAATAGAGACGACAATATATATATTTCAATCTCGATTTTTCAGTGTCATATCACATAAAAAAATTCCTATTTTTTTTGGGGAAAGATGGCTGAGTGGACTAAAGCGGTGGATTGCTAATCCGCTGTACAAATTTTTTGTACCGAGGGTTCGAATCCCTCTCTTTCCCTTACCTATACCTATGATTATTTGTTCAAATTAAAGGAGATCTTGGTCTCTTCATATCCAAATGCAAATACATAAATGCAAGAATAAATAGCATTTTAAATTAAAAAAAAAAGATTCTTATTCTATTCTTCACTCTTCACGTCCAGGATTACGTCCTGGATCATTAGATAAGAAGCCAAAGATAAAGAGAGAAACAAAGAATATCACTACTGTGTAAACAAAAAGTTTTAGAGTAAGCATTATACAATCTCCATTTATTTAATTATTTTTTTACTTTTCTTTTTATTTATTTATTCTTCTTTTGAAAAAGAAAATAGATTACTTTATTTATTTATATTTTATATACTTAACTAGATATTTACTTAACTAGTACTTTTTTTATTTTACTTACTATGTGATTTATTATGTGATTTATTGCATCTAAAATAAGATAATAATAATAAACTCAAGTTTTTTTAGAAAATCCTTTTCAAGAATTTTGCGTAATTTGGGCATACTTTTTATTGCATTGTTACCAAAAAATTCTTTTGAAAAAAGTAGGTGTCTCTAATTTTCATACTATGGTATTAAATGGAAGATTCGAATGAAAAAAAGTCAATAAGAATTCATTACTAGGTTTATTTATTCAATATATTACAAGAATGTAATGTGGATTTTTAATCCAAGATTCATAAAATTTCTCTAATCTTACCCATATTTAGCCTTCTTTGTTAGTTGTTAGAAGGAATATATTATTATTTAACGAAGCAGCCATTACTAATTTGCATTTTATCGAAAGCTGACAGCAGCTTGCCAAACAAAGGCTAATAGAAGAAATAGTAAAGGTATGACAGGCATAACATCCACGATTGGACTAAAAATGGCATAAGCTTCGGGTAATTTTGCTAAAAAAAAGCTACTTAGATAAACGGTAGAATTAAGACAGATACAGATTAAACTAGAGATATTAAACATAATAAGCATTTTTTTCTTTTAGATTAGATAATTTTTGTTGATTGAGTTTTTTCCGATTGAAAAAGATTCGGAAATTTTTCTTTTTTTGTTTCTTTCTTTCAATCTTTTAAATCAAAAATCAACAAGGTTTCCTATTCTCATTCTCAAATAAATAAGAATGAGAGGATTTCTACTTTCATACAATATCTTAATTGAATTCTATACAATGATCAATGAATTCTTTTCATTCTATCGAATAACTGGAATCGTAGTAACAAGATGTCTCATAACTTGAAGATAATTCCAAAGAGATTGACAAATAATGAATACTAAATAATAATATTAGTATTCATTAGTGTCGAATAAATAATGGGACGTGGCCAAGTGGTAAGGCAGCGGGTTTTGGTCCCGTTATTCGGAGGTTCGAATCCTTCCGTCCCAGATCCTTTTATTTTTCTAATGAAAAAAGAGGATGAAATTATATTATATTTGCATATTATATTTACATAAAATAAAACAAAGCAATTGGTATTCTTAAATTAGAGATAATAAATTCTTTTATTTAAATCTTTTATTAAGAAATTTTCGACTTGTTTAATTTGATTTAATTTGGATTTCATTTTACTAATTCATTTGCATTCTTTGCTTTTTTTATTTATTTTATTTTTTAATTATTTATTTATTACATAATTGGAATACTTATTATATAGTACATAAATATATATTACATAAATGAAATCAAGGGGTAAATATAGATTTAAATAGTTGCATTTTCCTTTTGTTTTAGGTTTTTTTATTTCTATATTGTATATTTCTATATTATATATGAATATATTGGATATGGATAGTGCCAACTCTATACTTTATTTACTATATAAAAAGAAGTTTCCATTCTACTTTAATTTGTTTGAATTTTTTTTTGTCAATTCTATTGACAATGTCTTATTGAATAAATAAAATTTGATCGTAAGTAAATAGAAGGATTCTTTTGCTTTCATACTCATTTATTTTATTCTCATTTATTTTATTGTTTTTGTGCTGTACTTTTTTTTAGTTTAGCCTAATCTAATCACAGGTTGCTCTGATCGGTCTCATATACTTTTTGATATTCCATATATATCTCATAGAAGATAATATATATGTATATAATGGAATATATATATATTAAAATATATATTTTATTTTCTTAGGAAAAGGAGTGCGAACGGTCCTTCACATTTTGAGTCGATTGGTAATTTGAACTTTATTAACTTGAAATTTAATCGGATATTCGAGAAATTGATCATAAAATAAGATTTATCTGTTTGGAGATGCTTTTACTTCAATATTTATATTTTGACAGAGTCATTGCCTGTAATTCAATTGATGCTTACTATTTTTTTTTTTTAATTTCGATCGTATCCAGAAAATATATGTTATATGGATTGTAGGAATTCTCTTTCTATTTTCGTTCTATTTATTAGGGTTGCTAACTCAATGGTAGAGTACTCGGCTTTTAAGTGCGACTATGATCTTTTACACATTTAGATGAAGCAAAAATTTCGTTCAGACTATTGGTAGAGTCTAGAAGACCACGACTGATCCTAAAGGATAAGAAATGGAAAAAAAAGCATGTCGTAAGGAAATCAATTTCATCTTTTTTGATTTTACAGTTGAGGTGGTCTAGTAAGTACATGGGTAGAGCCTTATTAAACGGTTCCAATTGAACTTTTATTACAAATATAAAGATAAAGTAACGAGATTCTATTCTTAATTGGAATAATTACCCGTTCTAATTATACGTTAAAAAGAAATTAGTACCCAATGCGGGGGAGGATGGGTTCTTGTGAGTGAACCTGTGATCTTTTTTATCCTTAATATTCTTTATTTTGGATTGTAGAATAGATGGGTGTGTAGAAGAAACAGTATTTTGATAAAGAAGATTTCTTCAAAGTCAAAAGAGCAATTAGGTTGTCAAAATAAAAGATTTTTTTCGTTTGTAATTTCTAATTAAAACGAATAGAAATCAATTGGATAAAAAAGAAAAGGTAAAAATAGAATTGGAGAGATTTTCCTTTTTTCTCTTTTTTTCCGGGGTTAAGAAATATTCTATAAAAGAAATATTCCATAAAAAAAATACAAAAAAAAAAGAATACCCCGTTCTGACCATATTGTATTATGTATTATTTGATAAGCCAGGAAAAGTTTCTTGCTTTTGGTTCAAGTAGAAAATGAAATGAAAGCGTTTTTAGAAAAAAAGAAGTTTCATCAACAATACTTACTATACCCACTCCTTTTTCAGGAGTATATTTATGCATGTGCTCATGATCATGATTTAAAAGGCTCGATCTTTTACGAGCATGTGGAAATTTTTGATTATTACAAGAAATTTAGTTCCGTCCTTGTAAAACGTTTAATTATTCGAGTGTATCAACAGAATTTTTTGCTTAATTCGTCTAATCATCATAAAAAAGATAGATTACTATTTATTGAGCACAAGAATTTTTTTTATTCTCATTTTTTTTCTCAGATGATATCTGAGAGCTTTGCGTTCATTATGGAAATGCCATTATCACTGCGATTAGGACCTCCTCGCCAAGAAAAAGGGATGTCCCATTTTTCCAATTTAGGATCTATTCATTCCCTATTTCCTTTTTTAGAGGATAAATTTGCACATCTAAGTTATGTATTAGATATAGTAATACCCTATCCTATCCATTTTGAAATTTTGATTCAAATATTTCAATCTCGTATACAAGATATTCCATTTTTGCATTTTTTGCGATTCCTTTTCCATGAATATTTTCATTCTAATAGGAATAAGAAATCCAATTTCTTTTTTTCGAATAAAAGATTCTTTCAGTTACTATATAATTCTTATGTTTTTGAATGTGAATTCTTATTTTTCTTTTTTTTTAAACAATCCTCTTTTTTCAAGTTAACATCCTCCGGAACCTTTCTGGAACGAATACATTTCCTTAAAAAGATAAACTGTTTTCTAGTAATCTATCGGGATCCAAATTGTTTGCAGAAAAATCGATGGTTCTTCGTAGATTTCTTTATGCATTATGCTCGATATCAAGAAAAAGCTATTTTAGTTTCAAAAGGAACAGATTTTTCTATGAAGAAATGGAAATGTTATCTT